TTCGGGGCTTTAGCAGGTCTATTGATAGAGATTAATCGGTTTTTCCCGGATGCGTTGACATTCCCCTTTTTTTCATTCTAGTTATTTATATGGGAAGGAATGAAGAAGACTAGAGATACAATCAAGTATCCTTGAGTAAAACTTCCCCCCTCTTTTCTCTTTTTTCCCTTTTTGATAAGGGAGGAAAGAGAAAGAATAAAGGTGGAGTCAAGATTCGGGCTCAAGGTCGAATTCAATGAATATTCTATTATTCAAAAAAGAATTCTTAAATGAAATGAATAGTCTATTCATAATGGAGGGGTGTGGATAGAATCGAAAATGAAGATCTAGGACGGGAGTCTTATCCAATATACTGAAATTACTTCAATTTGAAATCTAGTTTAGAAATCGTTGTGTTCCTTTTTTCTTTCTTTCATTTCGAATTTCATTTACAAATTGAAATTCATTTTCAATTTATTTAGTAACTTCTATTTTTTCCTTTCTTTGTTTTGAATTGAAAATAGAAGAGTTGAGTCAATCAAAAATATAAAGGAGGTTCATGGCCAAGAGTAAAGATGCACGAGTCGCGGTGATTTTGGAATGTACCAGTTGTGTCCGAAACGGTGTTAATAAGGTATCAACGGGCATTTCCAGATATATTACTCAAAAGAACCGGCACAATACGCCTAATCCATTAGAATTGAAAAAATTCTGTCCCTATTGTTACAAACATACGATTCATGGAGAGATCAAAAAATAAATTGGTCTTTCTTTCAAGGAGGGGGAAAAAAAGAACGACATTCTCTATACCGGATCTATAACAGATTGAAATAAACAAATCCTATTTGGGGCAAATTGATAATGAAATTGAATTCTAATGAAAAAATAAGAAAATAAGATATAAAATACGAAAATAAGATATTCGGGATAGGGAATAAACTAAACAAACTATGGATAAATCCAAGCGACCTTTTCTTAAATCCAAGCGATCTTTTCGTAGGCGTTTGCCCCCGATTCAATCGGGGGATCGAATTGATTATAGAAACATGAGCTTAATTAGCCGATTTATTAGTGAACAAGGAAAAATATTATCTAGACGAGTGAATAGATTGACCTTGAAACAACAACGATTAATTACTCTTGCGATAAAACAAGCTCGTATTTTATCTTTGTTACCCTTTAAAAGGAAAGGATTTCAAATAAGCGAGTCGACCGCTAAAACTAATGCTTTGAAAGCTAGAAATCAAAATAAAGATCAAAAGAAAGAAAAATTCCAAATAAATAAAAAAAAGAAATAGGCTTACTTCACTTGAATCATAATTCCAATCCGAACTCAAATGCGGATTGGTGTTTTGCTCGAAAAATCCGTGAATCTATATTTGATTATCGTGTCATAAGAAAAAAATGAATCAGAAATCTTTTTGGATTGAACGTGTTTTACTATTTTATCATATTTGATCATCGTAATTTCTACTCTACCTTCCCGGAGTTCATTCTCCGGGAACTCCATTGAAAATATTCCGTTGGATTCTTTACAATCTACTTTTTTTATTTATATGATCTTGTTCGAAATCATATAAAGACATTTCCTATTTGATATAGCTATTTGCGCAAGTATTTTACGGTTAAGAAGCAATTGGTTCTTGTACAGATCGTGTATGAATTTACTATAACTATAGGATACTCCTCTTTCGCGAATTACTGCGTTTATCCGAGTGATCCACAACCGACGAAAATCTCTCTTTTGCCTATCCCTATCCCGATGAGCTGAAACCAAAGCTCTTTTTTCCTGTTGAGTCATAGTTCGAGTAAGCCTTGAATGAGCCCCTCGAAAACTTGATGCAAAGAAATGCATTTTTGTTCGGCGTCTCCGAGCTATATATCCCCGTTTAATTCTGGTCATGGAATAAATGAAACTTTTTCGAATAACTCATTTTTTCTTTCTTTCAGCTATTCTTTTATTTACTCTGTCTTCTATTACTATAACTAACAAAACGGATTTCTCCAATGTATAAAATAAAAATTCCAATGGCTTTTGCTACTATAACCTTCCCAACCACGATTTTTCTTTTTTTGTTTAGGTATTTTACCACGAAACAAGAATAAGAAAGACATAAGAAATTTTATTTTCCTATAAAAAATAGAGTAAATAAAAAAAAAATAAAACTAGATAAAGAAATAGTGGGGTTCCTTCGTTTCTATGGTTACTTCTGAAACGGTGAGGTCTTCTCTATACACCGGAGCCTTTCACTTCATTTAATCAACAAATCAACGTTATTGGGAACTTGTATAGTTCACATTCTTTGGCTCTACCCATGAATTCTCCAGTAATAGGTCTTTCACAACGAGATCTACTTATAAAGTAACGGTATTTAAGTATGAAAGTTAGCTGGGGTAGCTGGCCCTGTTAGTCCGTTCTTGCCAGAGTGGGAGCCTAATCGTTATGTTTTTTAAATAGGATTTCCTCCGCTTAATGGATAACCATTTGCTACCAATGGAGAATTTTTTCTCATCTTCAATTGAGGTAATTGGATTTGCACCAATGGAAACCATAAACTTTATACACAATAGAGGGATATGATAGAGTTTAATAATGAGTGGAGTTCCTTCTTCCATTCTATCCCATTCACTCAGATACTGACCGTTGATACTGGAAAAGTTATTTTTTTTTCTTTTGTTATGTGCCAGCTGATAATCTAAACGAGTCGCACATACACCCTAGTACATGTTCCTCGACGCTGAGGACATCCCCGAAGAGCGGGGGATTTCGTGACATTTCTGATTGGCTGTCTTGGATTTCTAATAAGTTGTTTAATAGTTGGCATGTTGAATTGTATACATAATATAATGGTCTGGTTTAGATTGATCCTAACCGACTGATGATGAATTCCTTCTATTTCCATTTAATAGAGTGTATATTCAACTCGGAGATCAAATATAAAATCACATATTTGAACGAAATCCATATGAATACAATCCCTACAAGATCAACCCCTTAAGAACTCTTCATCATCTGAGAACTCTTCATCATCTGAGAACTCTATATCATCAATAATTCCATAATATCGGGCTTGTCTTGCTGAAAAGAAAACGTCTCTGTCCATGTCTTGGGATATGATCCAGGCAGGGTTGCCGGTTCTTTGTGAATAAATCTCTGCGATGCTTTCACGCAGTTTCAACGCTTCTTTCGCTTCCAAGAGAAGTTCTCCTGTATGACTCTCAAAAAAAGAAGCCCTAGGTTGATGGATCATTACCCTGATGATATAACAAAATGTTCCTCTAGCTCGCATGAAAAAGCGAAGACAAAGGATAGAATTGAACAACCGTACAGGCATCTTTTGGGTATTGCATACGGCTCTACAATAAAATGGATCCTGAACCCTCCCTTCCATTGAAGAAAGAGAAAAAAAAATAGAATCTATCAGAACCAGATGGGTAAATGATCAAATTGCCACCCTTCCTTTCGGAGAAGTTTAAAAATATTATGATGGCTCCGTTGCTTTATATAGTTCTATTTATGATTTTTTTGTCTCTAGCAATCCCAAAGTTTCTTTTTTGATCCGATCAAATAATGAAAAAATCGTGACTTACATATTCTTAAGTACCCCCTGGCATGAAAACAAAAAAGGTTTGTGACGCTGAACTGGACTCCCGATAGATAAGAGAAAATCGGAAATACCTTTGAGTTCATACTCCTCTCTCGATACATAATCGAATGTTTTTGTTTTTAAAAACAATAAAAAAAATTGAATATCGAATTCGAAGTGCCATGCTATTATTACTTAATATTATATTGACATTCATATATTCATATAACGAAGGCATAGTCTTCTTTTTTTTTGTCAAATAAAAACCTCATTGGCGCCAAGCGTGAGGGAATGCTGTACGTCTGGTAATTGATCCCCCGGCCAGGATAAAAGATCCCATTGAAGCGGCTAATCCTACGCATACTGTAATGACCTCTGGCCGCACAGCTTGCATCATATCATAAATAGCTACTCCAGATATTACATCTCCCCCGGGAGAGTTTATATACAAAAAAATATCCTTGGTACCATCTTCGATATTAAGATATACCAAAAGACCAACAATTTGATTCGAGATCTCACTATCAACCTCTTGAACTAAAAACAGGAATCGTTGGCGATAAAGTCGGTTGATTAGGGGAAATTGTTTCCCTTAGGAACCGTACATGCGCCTTTTGACGCATACGGTTCAAAAAAATTGTGAAAAAGAATCAATGTATAGATTCCAGCCCCTTTCTTTTTTTTCATAACAGGTTTTTCTGACGTCTAGCGAAATTTTCTTCGATTTTTCAATAAAGACGAACTCCGTTTTCTATTTTTCGCTTTTCTATCTATTAGAAGAAGAAGAAAAGGGGTCACTAAACTTATCGAGTTAACTTCTCATTGATGTATTGTTTCATCGAGATTTCATCCAAATTCCGATGGCATTTTCTTGTTCCTGAATGAGTTTCTTTTATTTAGGTTTCTGCTCTTCTCCGGGTAAGGATTCGCCCCATTTTGATTTGTATATATAGAACAAATGCTCCCATTACCATTTCTTTTTGTTATGACTTTATTTTTTCAATTCATGTCATACCTTCTACCAAGTAGTTATTAAAGTTTGAGATACCTGACAAAGAGGATCTATTTCAATTTCCAAATATAGGAATCAGTTATGGTACAAGGAAAAATCATCGATATATTACCGATTGGCTTTTTTTTTTTAAACGGAGCCTGAATACTTCATTTTTTTAGTCCAACCAAGCCAACCATAATAGAATATAATAGTAAGTAATATGAATTTTCCCCCAAAAGGTTCTCATTGTTTTTCACGCTCCAAATTTTGGATGATTCCATGAATTTATCTAGGTGAAAGGGGGGCTATCTCTCTCGGGGGAGAGAACGGGGAAATCCCAAATGACTCAATATATCTGACAAGTCGCACTATATATCAACCCACGATGCATCTTCATCTCCGGAATTTCGGAAAGGTACTTTTGGAACACCAATAGGCAT